TAATTTGTGTTTGAAATTTTAGTATTGAAATAATTTATAAATTTTTTCTACTAAATTTTGGGCTTTTTGTGGCAAAAAAATGTGAAGTTAAATATGTGTATGTTATATATAATATGTGATGGCATAAGTTAATTTTATTAAAACTTGTTAACTTTGATACGCTTAGTCGAGCCTTCCTTGGTTTAGGGGTTTGACAAGGAGAACAGGATTTACTGAGCGTAGGGGGTAGGGGGGTTTGTCGCGCAGAAACCAAAAGGGGGTATATAGTATAAGGTTGTGTTGAGTAAGGATATGTTATGCACTTGAGATAAATCAATGTAATTCTTGTGTTATGTCATTCAATCATTAACCTACATTATTAATAACAAGAAAATGCTCTACCCTAATCTTAATACTCCTGCTCGCACTCTGAAATGAGGGTGAAAAGAAACCAAAAAGAGAACCCCTATGCATATAAAAGAATGCCCGGCTTGGTGGGTAACGAGACATATGGACCACACCATGAATCAGATGCCAGTATAGATTTGAATTAGGGGAGTTCACATTCCCATGCCCGTGAAATGAGAATCAGATGCCAGGAATAATTCATAATTTACCACCCTCCACTTTTGTCCCTGATTCTATCATGCAGATTATGCAATTATATAAACTGGTTGGTGGTTTCTTACTACATTAATTATTCCTTAGTAGATGTTTATTGAATAATGCAAGGAAAATTTTGAGGACAATTTTTAAGGGAGTCAAGAATTTACTCGTTTTACAATAATAAAATTCTGAGTGTCAATGATATGCTTTATGTATACCCTAAAATTTAGTACTTGCTTTATGGTCTAAATAATGAGTTGGTGATTATACATTAATGTATTAATACATTAATGTAATATCATGCATATATGTGTTAAACCATATAGCACAGAGAATAGTTTAATTTAGAACTCTGGCTTTGGGAGCCAGGGGTGGGAGTTAAAATCTCTTTTTTCTGGCACTAGGGAGGGGTTTAACCTCCGATCTTCGGCTTACAAGACCGATGCTTTAAACTAAGCTACTGGGGCAGGCTCATTCTAGTGCTTTATTTTCTAGTCATCCTGCTAGAGGCATTAGGACCAGGAATAGTGCGAAGTATAGGACGGATGCGATTTGCCCGATGATGATGTATGGGTGTTCAACTGGCATTCCCCCAATTCATGTCAGGATGATTATGTCTGCGATTAAGGCCCAAAAGAGAAATTGAGTGACTGGGCGGAATGTTAGTCCTCGTTGTTTTGATGTGTGGAGGATTGGCACGATTATCAGTACGAGGATGGAAAATAAAAGTGCTAGGACTCCCCCAAGCTTGTTAGGGATTGATCGAAGAATGGCGTAAGCAAATAGAAAGTATCATTCGGGCTTGATGTGGGGAGGGGTGATTAGTGGATTTGCGGGGGTAAAGTTTTCTGGGTCTCCTAGGAGGTTGGGTGAGAATAATGCTAGGAGTGCAAGTGCTAGTAGTATAACCACAAACCCAAATAAGTCTTTATAGGAGAAGTATGGGTGGAATGAGATTTTGTCTGCGTCTGAGTTTAGGCCTGCCGGGTTGTTTGATCCCGTTTCGTGAAGGAATAGTAGGTGAATGATGGTGGCTGCGGCAACAATAAATGGTAGTAGGAAGTGGAAGGCGAAGAATCGTGTTAGTGTTGCATTATCTACAGAGAATCCCCCTCAGATTCATTGGACTAGGGCGTTTCCTATGTAGGGGATTGCGGATAGGAGGTTGGTAATTACTGTTGCACCTCAGAACGATATCTGTCCTCATGGTAATACGTAGCCCACGAAGGCTGTTATTATTACCAACAGCAGCAGGACGACTCCGATGTTTCATGTTTCTTTATACAAGTAAGATCCGTAGTATAATCCTCGGGCGATGTGTATGTAGATGCAGATGAAAAAGAATGATGCCCCGTTGGCGTGAATATTTCGGATTAGTCACCCGTAGTTTACGTCTCGGCAGATGTGTGCCACTGAGGAGAAGGCGGTGGAGATGTCAGATGTGTAGTGTATAGCTAGGAATAATCCGGTGAGGATTTGGGTAATCAAACATAGTCCTAGTAGGGATCCAAAGTTTCATCACACTGAGATGTTAGAGGGGGCTGGTAGGTCGACTAGCGCGTTGTTAGCGATTTTAATTAGGGGGTGTGTTTTTCGTAGGCTTGCCATTAGGGTTTTTATAGTTGAATAACAACGGTGGTTCTTCAAATCATTGGTCTCGGTTAGAATCCGAGTAGGAATTATGACTTATTTTGTATCATTATTGCTGATGGCTTTGATTGTTGGTTTGGTTGCTGTGGCTTCCAACCCTGCTCCTTATTTTGCTGCTTTTGGTTTAGTGGTGGCTGCGGGGGTTGGGTGCGGGGTGCTTGTTGGGCATGGGGGGTCTTTTCTATCTTTAGTTCTTTTTTTAATTTATTTAGGTGGGATGCTTGTTGTATTTGCCTACTCAGCGGCTTTAGCTGCTGAGCCTTTTCCGGAGGCGTGGGGGGATCGTTCTGTGGCTGGGTATGTTATAGTTTACTTACTTGGTGTGGGTTCAATGGTTGGTCTGTTTTGGGAGGATTGGTATGAGGGGTCTTGGATTGTTGTTGATGGTCTAAAGGAGTTTTCCATGTTACGAGGGGATACTAGTGGTGTGGCGATAATGTATTCGTCTGGTGGGGGCATGTTAATTATTTGTGCGTGGGTGTTGTTGTTAACTCTGTTTGTAGTATTAGAGTTGACTCGCGGGCTTGCTCGTGGGACGCTTCGTGCCGTTTAAAGGGCTGTTAGTAGGATGGCGAGGGTTGTGGTGAATAGAAAGATTGTTAAATATGTTTTAATTATTCCTCGTTGGGTGTCGCTAATGGTTTTGGCCATTTTGACTTGTGTAGAGGATATTCCTTTTGGTCCGACGGCTTCAAATCAGGTTTGGTCTACTAGTTGTGTGGCAATCGATTGTCCCATAACTAGGTTTAGTTTGGGGATGAGTCGGTGGATGATTGAGGGGAAATAGCCTAGTATGTTAGAGAAGTGGTGGGTGGGGGCTGTTGGGTTGGTTTTGAATTGCTTGCTGGTTAGTGTCGTTAGTTCTATGGCTATTAGCAGGCCAACGACTGTTACTGTAAGGGCAGCTATTTTGAGGGTTGTAGGTATGGTCATAATAGGTGTTTTAGAGGGTAAAAAGTTTGATGTAATAATAAGTCCTGCAATGATACTTCCTCAGGCAAGCCGTTTGATTGGGTTGATTACTGATGGGTTGTTTTCGTTGATGGGGGAAAGAGGCGAGAACCGTGGGGTGCCCATGGTGACAAAGAAAATCACCCGGAGGCTGTAGATAGCAGTAAAGGATGTGGCAATGAGTGTTAGGGTTAGGGCCCAGGCGTTTAGGTAAGAGGTGTTAAGGGCTTCAATAATTGCGTCTTTTGAGAAGAAGCCGGCTAAAAATGGAGTTCCTGTTAGGGCCAGGCTGCCGACGGTTAAGCAGGTTGAGGTGAGGGGTAAGAGGTTTTGCAGGCCCCCCATTTTTCGGATGTCTTGTTCATCATTTAGGCTGTGGATGATGGATCCGGAGCATAGGAATAATATTGCTTTAAAAAAGGCGTGAGTGCAGATGTGTAGAAATGCTAGTTGGGGTTGGTTAAGTCCGATGGTTACTATTATGAGCCCTAACTGGCTAGATGTTGAGAATGCTACAATTTTTTTGATGTCATTTTGTGTTAGGGCGCAGGCAGCTGTAAATAGGGTGGTTAGGGCTCCTAGGCATAGACAGATTGTCAATGCCAGGCTATTGTCTTCTATGATTGGGTGTAGTCGAATAAGTAGGAAGATACCTGCGACGACTATGGTGCTGGAGTGAAGTAGGGCAGAGACTGGCGTGGGGCCCTCCATGGCGGAGGGTAGCCATGGATGGAGGCCAAATTGGGCTGATTTACCAGTTGCCGCTAGGATTAGACCAATTAGGGGGAGTGTTATGTCCGAGGTTTTTGATAGGTAGAAAATTTGTTGAATTTCCCATGAGTTCAGGTTTATGGCAATTCAGGCTATGCTTATAATTAATCCGATGTCTCCTACTCGGTTGTACAAGACTGCTTGAAGGGCTGCTGTGTTTGCATCTGCTCGTCCGTACCATCAGCCGATTAGAAGAAATGATATAATTCCCACTCCCTCTCATCCGACAAAGAGTTGGAACATGTTGTTGGCGGTTACGAGAATGATTATAGCCACTAGGAACAGAAGTAGGTATTTGAAAAATCGGTTTATGTTCGGGTCGGAGTGTATGTACCAGGATGCGAATTCAAGGATAGATCAAGTTACGTAGAGGGCAATAGGTGTAAAGATGAGGGAGTAGTGATCAAATTTAAAGCTGATATTGACATCAAATAAGGTGGTGTTCATTCAGTGTCAGCTGGTAACAATGGTTTCAGCTCCTTGGTCTAGGAACATTGTAAGTGGCAGGAGGCTAGTGAAGAATGCGGTGCTCACAGCAGTTTTTACATGTATTGCTGCTCAGTTGGGGTCTTTGGGGGTCGGGTGTAGTGTAGTAAGTAGGGGATAGATAAGAATTGTAATGACTAGGATTAATGAGGAGGATAAGATCAGGGTGGTTGGGTGCATAGTTCCTGCTTGGATTTGCACCAAGAGTTTTTGGTTCCTAAGACCAACGGATGAGCTGTTATCCTTCAGGAGCGTAAGGAAGCCACGGAATTTAGCCGTGGGTGTAAGTATTAGCAGTGCTTATTGCCTCTGGCCTTCCTTGGTGAGTAAGAGGATTTTAACCTCTATTTTTAGAATCACAATCTAATGTTTTAAGTTAAACTGTACTTACTAGTGGCATCAGCCTCATATGAGTTCGGGCTTTGTTACTAGTAAGATAACTGGGAGGAGGTGGAGTGTTATTAGTAAATGCTCTCGGGTGTGAAATGGTGATAACCCCGTAACATGGCTTGGTGTCGGTCCTCGCTGGGTTACTAGGAACAGGTATAAGGAGTAGCCTGCTGTAATCAGCGTTCCCGTCCCTGTGAGCATAATGGTTCATGGGGATCAGCTAAAAAGAGTGGTGATGATTATAAGTTCGCCTATTAGGTTTGGGAGGGGTGGTAGTGCCAGGTTGGCTAAATTAGCAGTGAATCATCAGACTGCTGTAAGTGGGAAGATTATTTGGAGTCCTCGGGCTAATACCATGGTTCGGCTGTGGGTTCGCTCGTAGGCGGTGTTAGCCAGGCAGAATAGTGTGGAGGATACTAGGCCGTGGGCAATTATTAGAATAATCGCGCCTGTAAATCCCCACGGGGTTTGAATTAGAATGCCTCCTGCCACCAGGCCTATATGGCTCACTGATGAGTAGGCAATTAAGGATTTTAGGTCTGTTTGGCGAAGGCAGATTGACCCGGTTATGATGATGCCTCATAGTGCTAAGATAATGAAGGGGTAGGCTAGTTCTTTTGAGAGTGGGTCTAATATAGTTATTATTCGTATTATACCGTATCCTCCTAGTTTTAGCAAGACTGCAGCTAGAACCATGGATCCTGCTACTGGGGCTTCAACGTGGGCTTTTGGAAGTCAGAGGTGGACTCCGTAAAGTGGCATTTTAACTAGAAATGCAATTAAGCATCCTGCCCATCAGATATTATGGCCTCATGAGTCAAGTGTTAGGGGTTGAGAGTATTGTAGGATCAGTATTGAGAGAGTCCCTGTTGTTTGCTGGAGGAGGAGGAGGGCTACTAGAAGTGGTAGTGATCCTGCTAGGGTATAAAACAGGAAGTAGGTTCCTGCATTGAGGCGTTCGGTCTGGTTTCCCCATCGGGTGATGATAATTAATGTGGGGATGAGGGTGGCTTCAAATATAATATAGAATATAATGATTTCTGTAGCCCCAAATGCTATGATTAAGAAGGTCTGCAGGGAGGTCAGGAGGGCAATATATAGGCGTTGGCGGTTAATTGGTTCGAGGCGGATGTGGTTTTGGCTGGCCAAGATTATTAATGGGAGGAGCCAGCAGGTGAGTACCAAGAGGGGGGTAGACAGGGGGTCTGTGGCCAAGAAGATGTTTGAGGCTGACCATCCGGTTTCTGACGACCATTTTAATCAAGAAAGGCTGATGAGGGCAATTAGTAGGCTTTGTGTGGTTGTTGCTGTTCATAGTCACTTAGGAGACGACAATCAGATCGTGGGGAATAGCATAATTGTGGGGATTAGTACTTTTAGCATTGTAGTAGGTTAAGGTTTTGTAGGCGGTCAGTTCCGTGGGTTCGGGCCGTGGCGACCAGAAGGGCCAGGCCTGCACTGGCCTCGCAGGCGGAGAAGGCTAGTAGCAATATAGGGGCTGTAGAAAATGCAGTTGATTCAAATTGCATGGCTCAAAGGGCTAGCGCAATAAATAAGGATAGTATTATTCCCTCTAGGCAGAGTAGTGCGGAGAGTAAGTGGGTGCGGTGAAATGCTAGGCCCATTAGTCCTAATGTGAAGGCTGAGCTAAAGCTGAAGTGTACGGGTGTCATAAGAGGGCCATGGAATTAAACCATGATCTTCTGAGCCGAAATCAGAGGTCTTTGTTGGACTAACTCTCTATTCTGCCCATTCCAGGCCTCCTTGGACTCATTCATAGACTAGCCCTAATGTAAGCAGGATTAGGACTGCTGTGGCTCAGAAGAAGGTTCCGGTGGGGCTGTGAAGCTGGTCTCCTCAGGGTAATGGGAGGAGCAAGGCAATTTCTAGGTCAAATAATAAAAATAAAATTGCTACCAAGAAGAATCGGAGTGAAAATGGGAGTCGAGCAGACCCTAGGGGGTCGAAACCGCATTCGTAGGGTGAAAGTTTTTCTGCATCTGGGTTTATTTGTGGTAATCAAAAAGATACAAGTGCTAATACTAGGGAGAGGGCGGTTGTGATGGTTAAAATTGTAATAACTAAGTTCATTATCTTCCCTTGGGGTCTAACCAAGACTGGGTGATTGGAAGTCACTCGTACTACTTAAATACTAGAAAGACATGAGCCTCATCAATAAATGGATACGTAGAGGAATAGTCATACTACGTCTACAAAGTGTCAGTATCATGCGGCGGCTTCAAAGCCGAAATGGTGTTCAGATGTGAAGTGATATTGGATTTGGCGAAGTAGGCAGACGGCCAGGAATGAAGATCCAATAATAACATGAAGTCCGTGGAATCCTGTGGCCACAAAGAATGTTGAGCCGTAGACCCCGTCTGCGATTGTAAATGGTGCTTCATAGTATTCTATGGCTTGTAGGGCAGTGAAATATAAGCCTAGCAAAATAGTTAGTGCGAGGGATTGAATAGCTTGTTTGCGTTCACCTTCTATTAGGCTATGATGAGCTCATGTTACTGTGACCCCTGATGCCAGGAGAACAGCTGTGTTAAGTAGTGGGACTTCGAACGGATCTAGTGTTGTAATTCCTGTTGGGGGTCAGCATCCTCCTAACTCCGGCGTAGGTGCTAGGCTTGAGTGGTAGAAAGCTCAGAAGAATCCGAGGAAAAAGAATACTTCAGATGTAATAAATAAGATTATTCCGTAGCGTAGGCCTTTTTGTACCGGGGGTGTGTGGTGGCCTTGGAAGGTTCCTTCTCGAATAATGTCTCGTCATCATTGGTATATGGTAAGAAGTAAAAGAACTATCCCCAGGGTTATAAGTATAGTTGAGTGGAAGTGAAACCAGATTGCCAGGCCGGATGTCATTAGTAGAGCTCCGATTGCGCCGGTTAGTGGTCATGGGCTTGGGTCGACCATATGATATGCATGTGCTTGGTGGGCCATTAAACGTTCTCTTGCAGATATAGGCTTAGGAGAAGGACAAATACATAGGCTTGAATCATGGCTACTGCAATTTCTAAGAGTGTAAGGAGAAAAAGGACAGTGGCGGTTAAGATTGCTACCGTCGGCATTATTGGGAGTAGGACAAACACGGCAGTGGCGATTAGTTGGATTAGCAGGTGTCCGGCAGTTAGGTTTGCTGTTAATCGGACGCCCAGGGCCAAGGGTCGAATGAGTAGGCTGATTGTTTCGATGATGATGAGTACAGGGACCAAGGGGGCTGGGGTGCCTTCTGGTAACAAATGTCCTAGGGCGACTGTTGGTTGGTTACGTAACCCAATAATAACTGTGGCAAGTCATAGTGGGACGGCAAATCCTATGTTTAGTGATAATTGTGTCGTTGGGGTGAAGGTATATGGTAATAGTCCGAGCATGTTAATGGTGATTAAAAATACTATTAATGAGGTTAATAGTAATGCTCATTTGTGGCCCCCCATGTTTAACGGTAGTATAAGTTGATTGGTAAATCGGGTGATAAATCATCCTTGGATCGTAATTAGGCGATTATTGATTCACCGTGATGAGGGGGTGGGGAATAGAATTCATGGCAGGGCGATTGCGATTGCAATTAGGGGGACGCCGAGATAAGATGGGCTTGCAAATTGATCGAAGAAGCTTATTGTCATGGTCAGTCTCAGGGCTCAGTCTTGTGTTTTTCGGAGTCCAGAAGGGCCGGTTCATTGGGCGAGGTGTGGTTTATTACTTTGGTGGGGATAATAGTAAGAAATGCTAGTCATGAGAATACTAAAATTGCGAACCAAGGGGCGGGGTTTAATTGAGGCATTTCACTAGGGGTGGTTGGGAGGCACCATTCTTTGGCTTAAAAGGCCAATGCTGAAGTCCGGATTTAGCTTCCTAGTGAGGCGTCTTCTAGTATGAGTGATGATCAGTTTTCGAAGTATTCAAGAGGGACCGCTTCTACTACGATGGGCATGAAGCTGTGGTTTGCCCCGCAAATTTCGGAGCATTGTCCGTAAAACACCCCTGGGCGAGAGGCAATAAAGGCTGTTTGGTTAAGACGTCCTGGGACGGCGTCTATTTTTACTCCGAGGGCTGGGACGGCTCAGGAGTGTAGTACATCTTCGGCTGAGACAAGTACTCGAATTGGGGATTCTATTGGGACAACCATCCGGTGGTCTGCCTCAAGTAGTCGAAACTGTCCGGGATTAAGGTCTTGGGTTGGAATTATGTATGAGTCAAAGCCTAGGTTTTCGTAGTCAGTGTATTCGTAGCTTCAGTATCATTGGTGCCCCATGGCTTTAATTGTTAGGTGCGGGTCGTTGATCTCATCTATAAGATAAAGAATCCGTAAGGAGGGAAGGGCAATTATAACAAGAATTACAGCTGGTAGGACGGTCCATACGATTTCAATTTCTTGAGAGTCTAGAATGTACTTGTTTGTAAGTTTTGTTGATGCTATTGCAATAATAATATAGAGTACTAGGGTGCTAATTAAAAATACGATTATTAAAGCGTGATCATGAAAGTGAAGAAGTTCTTCTATAACGGGTGATGCCGCGTCTTGGAATCCTAATTGTGTGGGATGTGCCATTAAGCTTTAAGCTTAAGACATGCAGGAGTTTAACCTACTATTTCACCTTGACAAAGTGATGTAATTTGCGGGTTTACTAATATCTTTAAAAGGAGGTGACAGAGTGGTTATGTGACTGGCTTGAAACCGGTAGATGGGGGTTCAATTCCTCCCTTCCTCGTTAATTTGATTGAACTTGAACAAATGCGGGCTCGTCAAATGTGTGATATGGAGGGGGGCATCCGTGTAGCCATTCGACGTTTGTTGCGGTTAATTCTACAGACAGGACTTCTCGCTTTGCGGCAAAGGCTTCTCATAAAATGAATAAGAACATAATTACTGCTACTAGCGAAATTAATGACCCAATAGAGGATACTGTATTTCATAGGGCGTAGGCGTCTGGGTAGTCTGAATATCGGCGTGGTATTCCTGCTAGGCCGAGGAAGTGTTGGGGAAAGAAGGTGAGGTTTACGCCCACAAATATTACCCCAAAGTGGATTTTGGTTCAAGTGCTGTGGAGGGTGTATCCTGTAAATAGGGGGAATCAATGCACAAAGGCTGCCATGATGGCAAATACGGCCCCCATTGACAGCACGTAGTGGAAGTGTGCAACAACATAGTATGTGTCATGCAGAACAATGTCTAGTGATGAGTTGGCTAGCACAATTCCTGTCAGTCCCCCCACTGTGAAGAGGAAGATGAAGCCAAGGGCTCAGAGTATTGGTGTTTCTCATTTAATTGACCCCCCGTGGAGTGTGGCTAGTCAGCTAAACACTTTTACCCCTGTTGGGATGGCAATAATTATAGTTGCGGATGTAAAGTATGCACGAGTGTCTACGTCCATGCCAACTGTGAATATGTGGTGGGCTCAGACGATAAAACCTAGCAGGCCAATGGCTATTATTGCTCAGACCATTCCTATGTACCCAAATGGTTCTTTTTTGCCTGCATAATAGGCTACAACATGAGAGATGATACCAAATCCGGGTAAAATTAAAATGTAGACCTCCGGGTGGCCAAAGAATCAGAACAGGTGTTGATAAAGAATGGGGTCTCCCCCTCCTGCGGGGTCAAAGAATGTGGTGTTTAGGTTTCGATCTGTTAAAAGTATTGTGATCCCGGCAGCTAGAACCGGAAGAGACAACAAGAGGAGAACAGCGGTTACAAGGACGGCTCATACGAATAGCGGGGTCTGATATTGGGAGATGGCCGGGGGTTTTATGTTAATTGTTGTCGTGATAAAATTAATTGCTCCGAGGATAGATGACACGCCGGCCAAATGGAGGGAGAAAATAGTTAGGTCTACGGATGCGCCTGCGTGGGCTAAATTGCCTGCCAGCGGAGGGTAGACTGTTCATCCAGTACCGGCCCCGGCCTCAACCCCTGATGAGGCCAAGAGTAGCAGGAATGATGGGGGGAGAAGTCAGAAGCTTATGTTATTTATCCGAGGGAATGCCATGTCGGGGGCTCCAATTATCAGCGGGACAAGTCAATTGCCAAATCCGCCAATAAGGATGGGCATTACTATAAAGAAAATTATAACAAAGGCATGTGCGGTAACAATAACATTATAAATCTGGTCATCGCCGAGAAGGGACCCTGGCTGGTTTAGTTCAGCTCGAATGAGCAGGCTAAGAGCGGTACCGACTATCCCGGCTCAGGCACCAAATACTAAATAAAGGGTGCCAATGTCTTTGTGGTTGGTGGAGAAGAATCAGCGTGTGATTGCCACAGGTAGGGTGGCCGAAGCTAGGCGGCGGGTTGTAGCCCCGAAGATAGGGGTTTAAGTCCTCTTCCTACCAAGCCCCGTGGTGGAGTACACATTAGATTGCAAATCTCAGGACGCAGATTAACGTCTGCCGGGGCTTTCCCGCCTTACTCGGCTAACGGCGGGAAAGGTAGATGAATGCTCGCTGGTTTGGGCGCTTAGCTGTTAACTAAGAGTTTGTAGGATCGAGGCCTTCTCATCTAGTGGGGCCTTAGCTTAATTAAAGTGTCTGAGTTGCATTCAGAAGATGTGAGGTAGAGTCTTGCAGGTCTTAACCAGGGACTAGGAGATTTTAACTCCTGCTTGGAGCTTTGAAGGCTCTCGGTCTGATTTATCCTAAGTCTCTAGGTGACTAGCATTAGGACGGCTGGGGTGAGGGGTAGGAGTCCTAGGGCAGCTGTTGTTGATAGGGCCAGGGCGAGTGTTGACTGGGTTGTTTGGGCTCGTCATGGTGTTGTGGCATTTGTTGTGTTGGGAGAGATGGTGAGGGCCATGGCGTAGCATAGTCGTAGGTAGAAGTATAGGCTTAGTAGGGCGGCCAGGGCTATAACTGTTGCCGTGAGTGGGAGTTCCTGTTTTGTTATTTCTTGTAAAATTAGTCATTTCGGCATAAATCCTGTCAGTGGTGGGAGGCCTCCTAGTGAGAGCAGGGTTAGGGCCGTTGTTGATGCTAGAATTGGGGCTTTTGATCATATTGTTGTTAGAGTATTAATTTTTGTGGTTGATGCTATTTTTAGTGAGAGGAAGGCTGTGGATGTTATAAGAATGTAGGTGCTTAGTGCAAGTAGGGTCAGATGGGGGGCGTGTTGAAGGATAATTATCATTCAGCCTATATGTGCGATTGAAGAGTAGGCTATGATTTTTCGGATCTGGGTTTGGTTAAGTCCTCCTCAGCCTCCAATTAGTGCGGATAGGAGCCCCAGGGACGTAAGTACAAGGGGGTTAGTGGCTGGTGCTACTTGAATAATTAATGCAAATGGGGCTAGTTTTTGTCAAGTTGACAGAATTAGTCCTGTGAGCAGGTCAAGCCCTTGTAGCACTTCTGGCAGTCAGAAGTGTATTGGCGCCAGGCCAATTTTTAATGCTAGGGCGGTGATTATTGTTGTAGAGGCAAGGGGGTGAGATAGGTTGTTAATGTCTCATTCGCCCGTTATTCACGCATTTGTTGTTGCGGCAAATAGGATTATCGCTGCGGCGGTTGCCTGGGTTAGGAAGTATTTTGTGGTTGCTTCAACTGCTCGTGGGTGGTGCTGTTGTGCTATTAGGGGGGTAATTGCTAGAGTGTTAATTTCTAGCCCCATTCAGGCGAGTAGCCAGTGGGAGCTGGCAAAGGTTAGGGTGGTTCCTAGTCCTAGGCTGGACAGGAGAATGGCAAGTACGTAGGGGTTCATTGATAGGGGAGGGATTTTAACTGTCATGTTCGGGGTATGGGCCCGAAAGCTTAATTAGCTGACCTTATCGTAGGAAGTGGTGTAGAGGAAGCACTAGGAGTTTTGATCTCCTGAGTATGGGTTCAATCCCCTTCTTTCTAGGAACTGGGGGGACTTTAACCCCCATAAGCCACTCTATCAAAGTGGTCCTTGGGAGTTCGGGCACGGTTCCTTACAGCTATAGTTGTGGAGGGAGTCCTGCTAGTGCGATTGGGAGGGCGGCGTGTCATAAGACTAGGGCCAGGGTCAGGGGGAGGAAGTTTTTTCAGACCAAATGTATGAGCTGATCATATCGGAATCGCGGATATGAGGCTCGGACTCATAGAAACATTGTCGAGAGGAGTGCAGCTTTAGTTATTAGGCTAATTGTTGTTAGTTCTGGAATGTGTGGTGTGTGTGATGCGCCAAGGAAGAGGATGGTCGACAGGGTGTTTATTAATAAGATGTTGGCGTATTCGGCCAGAAAGAACAGGGCAAACGGCCCGCCAGCATATTCTACGTTAAAGCCAGATACTAGTTCAGATTCGCCCTCAGTTAGGTCAAAGGGTGCACGGTTTGTTTCGGCTAGCGTAGAGATGTATCATATTGCGGCCAGTGGTCAGGCGGGGATTAGTAGTCAAATGCTTTCTTGTGTAACATTAAATATTTGTAGTGTATAGCCTCCGGAGAAAATAATAATGGAAAGTAGAATTAATCCTAGGCTTACCTCGTAAGAGATTGTTTGGGCGACGGCTCGGAGGGCCCCGATTAGTGCATATTTTGAGTTTGATGCCCATCCTGAGCCTAAAATAGAATACACTGCTAGACTTGATAGGGCTAAAACGAATAAAATGCCCAGGTTTAGGTCAGTGACTGGGTGTGGTATGGGTATTGGTGCTCACAGGGTTATAGCCAGGGTCAGTGCAAGTATTGGGGTTGCTAAAAACAGAAGTGGGGATGATGTAGATGGGCGGATTGGCTCTTTAATAAATAGTTTAACTCCGTCGGCGATTGGTTGAAGCAGGCCGTAAGGGCCTACAATATTTGGGCCTTTTCGTAGTTGTATATATCCTAGGACTTTTCGTTCAAGAAGCGTGAGGAAGGCTACGGCTAGCAGGACGGGGATAATATATGCAAGTGGGTTAATTAAGTGGGTAAGCAGAGTGTTTAGCATAAACTAAGAAGAGGATTTGAACCTCTGGCTGAAAGGGCTTAGGCCTTTTGCAATTACCATGCTCTGCCATCTTAGTGTGGCCTTATTTTGGCAAGTATTTTGGGTCCTCCCTTTACTTAATTTAGTTGTTTTCATTAATTAGGGGTAAGGCGTGCTTTTAGCATGGGCCTTTATTTTCCCGGTCCTTTCGTACTGGGGAAAATGACTTTACAGATAGAAACTGACCTGGATTGCTCCGGTCTGAACTCAGATCACGTAGGACTTTAATCGTTGAACAAACGAACCCTTAATAGCGGCTGCACCATTAGGATGTCCTGATCCAACATCGAGGTCGTAAACCCTTTCGTCGATAGGGACTCTTGGAGAGGATTGCGCTGTTATCCCTAGGGTAACTTGGTTCGTTGATCGGCCAGGGGGCCGGATCATAATTGGTCAGAATTTCTGTGACTTGGAAGTGTCTTTCTTAGTTTTAGGGTTTAGTCCCAATCCACTTGGAGGATTTTTTGTTCTCCACGGTCGCCCCAACCGAAGGTAAAATTCCACATTCTATTAGGTTTATACTTTTTTGATAAGTTGTTTAACATAGTTGGGTTTGTACCTTAAGCTCCAAAGGGTCTTCTCGTCTTGTATTCTTATACCCGCTTCTGCACGGGCAGATCAATTTCACTGACTTGAAAGGGGAGACAGTTAAGCCCTCGTTTGGCCGTTCATACAGGTCTTCATTTAAAAGACAAGTGATTGCGCTACCTTTGCACGGTCAAAATACCGCGGCCGTTGAACTTGTAGTCACTGGGCAGGCTGGACCTCCTATACATGGGGGTTTGCAGGAGGCGATGTTTTTGGTAAACAGGCGAGGCTTATGTTTGCCGAGTTCCTTCCTTTTCTTTTAGTCTTTCCTTGATGCACTCCAGTGTGGGTTTAACGATTTAGGTGCTGTGGGTTTTTCTTGGTTTTATTTGCGCTAACATTGCCCTCTTTTTTTGGGCTCGTTAATTTCCAGTGGCTAGTCCGATCTGGTTTACACCTGTGCTGGGAGAGGATTGTGTCCTCTTGTTACTCATATTAGCATGGTCTCTTCCATGTTTGCATGGAATGGCCTAATATTATTAGGGGAGTAGGGTTGTTTATCAGTATAATAAACTTTGTGTCGCTTGAGCTTTAACGCTCTCTAACCAGATGGCTGCTTTTAGGCCCACTGAGGCGGCAGTTTTAGAAAATATGACCCTTATCCTCCTGCTTAAGGTTGTGTCCTTGGTTAAAGGGGCTGTACCCCCTTTAACTAACTCTCGTGTTTCTCTTTTTGCTTGTTTAGATGTTTCTTGGTTGAATCAAAGGGGTACGAGGCTGAACTTCTATTCATTTCTTAGGCAACCAGCTATCACCAAGTTCGGTAGGTCTGTCACCTCTACCCGGGGCTCTTCCCACTCTTTTGCCACAGAGACGGGTTGGCCCATTTGGCTGTCCCGGGGTAGCTCACTTGGTTTCGGGATTTCAAACTAAAGGTCGCTTTGCTTGTGTAGTACTGGCTAAATCATGATGCAAAAGGTACGAGGTCTAGGCTCTGCTTTTTTGTGCTTGTATGGGCTTTTTCACTGCTCTTTCAGCTTTCCCTTGCGGTACTTTTTCTATTGCTTAAAATTACCTTTTCCGTCTCCCGTACTAAGGTGGAAAAATGGTTTAGTTTATTAATTTAGGTTTGTGTTATGTTATTTATGTTGTTAGGTTGATTTGATGGTTAAGCTAGCTGTTTGGCTCAGGGTGATCCAGTTTGCATGGATGTCTTCTCGGTGTAAGGGAGATGCTTGACTATCTCAGCCACATCCTGGGTTTGATCCAAGTGCACCTTCCGGTACACTTACCATGTTACGACTTGCCTCCCCTTGTCGGTGCTTTGGTGTTAGGAACATTTGTTGCTGTGTGACAGGGGAGAGTGACGGGCGGTGTGTACGCGCCTCAGAGCCGGGTTCAAAAGGACGCTCTATTTCCTTTTTACTACTAAATCCTCCTTCGAGTAATTTTTCAGGGTACTGTTCGTTAGTGTTCTATAATAGAAAATGTAGCCCATTTCTTCCCACTTCGTGCGCTACACCTCGACCTGACGTTTTGGGGCATATTCATTTAGCTTACTGTTAGTCCTTCACAGGGTAAGCTGACGACGGCGGTATATAGGCGGGAATGGCTAGAAGTGGTGAGGTTTAACGGGGGTTATCGGTTCTAGAACAGGCTCCTCTAGGGGGGTCTAAGGCACCGCCAAGTCCTTTGGGTTTTAAGCTAACGCTCGTAGTACCCTGGCGGACGTTTGTTGTGTGATAACGTCTAGGTTTACGGCTAAGCATAGTGGGGTATCTAATCCCAGTTTGTTTCTTAGCTTTCGTGGGGTCAGGTGGGTATGTTAAAGCTACTTTCGTTTATTGGGTTTCGAACACTCAGGAGCGTGTGACGGCCAAGAGGCTCTTTGGCTTTAAAATTTCTTCTCTCCTTAACCACCCTTTACGCCGTGTCTGTCGACTAGGGCCTCTCGTATAACCGCGGTGGCTGGCACGAGTTTTACCGGCCCTCTTAGCACTGACTAAGTCAAGTTTTCACTTATGGCTTAATGTTTATCACTGCTGAATTCCCTTGGGGGTGTGGCGTGGCAAGGCGTCTTGGGCTAAAAATATTAGTGCCTGATGCCTGCTCCTCGTCCCCGGGCGGGGAATTAAGGGCATCCTCACAGGGCTGCGGATACTTGCATGTGTAAGTTGTGCTAAAGCTGATAGTAAAGTCAGGACCAAGCCTTTGTGCATGCGGGGCTTTTTAGGGTCCATTTTAGCATCTTCAGTGCTATGCTTTAATTTTAAGCTACGCTAGC